TTCGTAATAATATTTTAAATCTTTTTTTCCAGTATTGTTATTCAATAACTGCATCTTTTGTTCTGAATTCGTGGTACAACCCATAGGACTAGACGATTAATTTTAAAAGGAGTACATAAACTAAGCATTAAATTTAATGCTTATATGAAATATTGCAATTTCAATCTTTTTTTTTGGTTTTTATGGATGCTTAACTTCTAATACTTATAGCATGCTTACAAACCTAAGCCTTGATAAAAAACTAAATAAAAAGTTTGTAACCTAATTGTTATAAATGTGTTTGTAAGTTTAATTAAACTATTCTACTGTAAATTAATTTTACTTATATTAATGGCAATGACAACAATTGACCATTTTCATAGATATTTATTTTTGATACTTCGTAATGTTGCTGCGCAGCAAATACACCTACATATTTTTAATACATATTATTTTTTAGGTTTTGTTTATTTTTGACATGCTCAATATATTGCTGATTACTAGTACTCCGTAAGCATTGCTACGGAGTACGGAGTACGAAGTACGGAGTACGGATTAGCGCTACTTTGTAAGCATATAAAAAACATACGCAAGTATGTAATATTTAATATATTACTTGGTATTTAGAATATATCTTAGTAAACCTAATTATATATAAGGGATAGGCGATTTGAACACCTAACCTTTCGTGTGTAAAACGATTGCTCTACCATTGAGCTAATCCCTTTTTTATTTTTATTTTTATTACTATTTGTTTTATTGAAAGTCATCAAAAAGATCTGACAATGTATGCACTTTAAAAATTTATAACGTTTTTTATAAATTTATTATAATTGTAGACTAGGCAATGATGTACATAAGGGTCTTTTAGTAGGCTTCATGGCTATATTATTAATTTATTCAGATAAATTATTGGCTATGCAGGAAGCCTGTCCAATTTTTTTTAACACTACTTTTTATGCGTAGCAACGTAGCATGGTCATGCTGTGCTAGGTACGATTTTGATACCACCCCCTTTTATCTATTTAATCTAAAATTGGTCAGGATATTTTATTTATATACCTTTTAATTACCAGTGTACGCTTTTCACTTGCTGCTATATCATCTAGTGCTTTTATACCATATTTTATGCTTTATCTTATCACCTTAAAGGTATATCTATCAATGATATCTGACATACTAAACTTATCTGAATCAATAGTTATTGTAAGTAAAACAAACATTATTAGCAATAATAAACCTATGTCTTTAATAGATATATAAGGTATTAATATATATATAATTAAACCAACTAATATATATAAAGCATAAGAAGTTATAATACCAGTATTTAAACTGCTTAGGCTTTTGCTTAATTTGACTAGTCCTTTTTCTAAGCCATAAGGTCCCAATAATTCTACTGAACCCTTATCTAAAACTTTAGTAGTTTGTCCTCCCAAATTAAGTATAAAACGAGTAATGTATTTGTTATAAAAAAGCTCAATCATGAAGCGTTGATTAAAAAAACTAAAAATGTTGTAACCCAATCTAGTAAACTTAAACTTAATAAGTAAGCTAAAGAGGTATTCAGATAATATTAAAGATACTACACTTAATATAACTGTTAATAATAAGGGCAATAATTTGAAAATATTAGGCACAGCAAATTCAGTTTCTAACATAATTTCATGTAAAGGATGTATAAATAAACTGTTGTCTGCATAGAAATTAGAAGCTAATCCTATAAATATATCCTTAGTTATATAACCAAAAAATATAGAAAAAACCGCCAATATTATTAAGGGTAAGCTCATAAAGATATCACCTTCATGTGCTTTTTTATAATTAGCTAAAGGCCCATTAGGATTAGTTATAAATGTCAGATATAAAACTTTAACTGAATATAAAGTAGTAAACATAGCACCAATAGTTGCTATAAAATACACAGCAATACTAGACAATTGATATTGTCCATATGCAGACTCAAGTATAAAGTCTTTAGAGTAAAAGCCTGTCATAAAAGGAAAAGCCACTAAACTAAGAGAAGCTATTAGCATAACTGAATAAGTTAAAGGTAAAAATCTTATTAAACCACCATATTTCCTAAAATCTTGATTATCAGTTACAGCATGTATTACAGCACCTGCTCCTAAAAACAAAAGTCCTTTATAAAAGGCATGGTTAACTAAGTGAAATAGAGCAACATTGTACGAAGACAAGCCTACTGCAATAACCATCATGCCTAATTGGCTCATAGTAGAGTAAGCTATAACTTTTTTTATGTCTTGTTGGAATAAACCAATTAGAGAACTAAAAACAGTAGTAATGCTGCCTAATCATAAACAAAGCATTAGCACTGTTGAACTATACTCTATTAGAGGAGATGCTCGCATTAATAAATACACACCAGCTGTAACCATCGTAGCCGCGTGAATTAGGGCAGAAACAGGCGTAGGACCCTCCATGGCAAGAGGTAATCAAACATGAAGCCCAATTTGTGAACTTTTAGCCATAGCCCCTATTAATAAACAAATACCAATAATAGTAACAATATTTTCATTTATATTAGCGGCTAATGAAAATACGGCTGAGTAATCCAAGTTACCAAATGTTCATATAATAGTAAACATACCTAAGGTTAATAAACAATCACCCACCCTGTTAGTTAGAAAAGCAGACATGGAACTTTGGTTAGCTGCTATCCTAGTAAATCAAAAACTTACTAAAAGATAGGAACAAACTCCAACACCTTCTCATCCTACAAACATAAGTAAAAAATTATTTGCTGTAACAAGTATAATCATCATGAAAGTAAATAAACTTAAATAACTAAAAAATCTTTGGTTATGCATTTAAGCCAAATTTGTCTTACTATTGATTTATGGAATTAGATATTAACAGTGGTTATTTATCTTTAAAACTTCTACCTGTCTTCATACCAGATTTTATATTTCTAATTGAATCTATACCTTGAACCGTAAAATGTAAACGATTAATCATTAAATTATGTATTTTACACCAATCAAGATAATCATAGAGTTTTAGACCTAAAATAAGGTATTTATTAAAAAATGGAACTATTATATTAGTGATTTCGGCAAAGTCTACTATTGTTAAATTCACAGCGGATTTACCGCCATATTTATATAACTTTCCCGATCCAAAATATTCAACTATCTTTTCCATTAATTTAAAATCCCTATCATGTTGAGAAACTCTAAATATCAATTGTACTCGATAACCTAATTTACTATTGGTTGATGGTATATGAACGTCAAAGTTTCCTTCAGCGCTAGCAAAACCTGAAATTCAATTAGGGTCTATAATTATGTTATTATTATCGATAAGAGGTTTTTCAACAGGAATATGTCCATCAAACTCTGATTTTAACATGTCAGATAAACCTAAATTCATGGATGCTTTTATATTCACTATTTCATTTAAACCTTCAACAGTGAGATGAGCTTTATTATTGACAAGTTTTACCGCTTGTTTAAACAACATAAAATCTACATTTTTTTTACTTAATAACGGATATTTTTCTAAATGAATAATAAGTTTACTTAAACCTTTATTTGAATCTATTGAATAATTAACCATTTCACGATTTCGAGCTAAATGTATAGAACCTATATCTACACCACCTAAATATTGTTGTAGTTTATATAATAAGTTAAGATCTTTTGTGTGTAGGCCTATTTGAAATTTCAATTGAACACGTCAACCTGATTTACGTGTTTTATTTTTATCTACTATTATACTAAACGAACCCTCACCGTCTATTAAACCAGATCAAACGCCAGGGTTTACAATAGTAGAATCATAAACAGAATTATAGGTAGAAAATTTTTTTAAATCGAATAGCTTAGACAGGGTTTTGACATGGGAATTTCAACCTTGTCTCTTGTTGAAACTGAGTATTACACCTCTATTCCTTTCGAAACCCCTTAGAGTACACCTTAAATTAACCAAGCTGGGCTCAATTAATCAACTGCCGTCTACTCGTTGCTCTTTTACAGCTATACTGTTTAGTATAGTTGACTTAGATCCGCGATTGTCCATTTAGTTTTCACTCATCTTAAGACTTATTACCGTACCTGAGTAATTACTTCAGCCACTCATACATTTTCATTTAGAGCTTGGTACCTTAAGCTTTAGGAGTTCCCCGGAGTTTGACAATTTACCCCCATAGACACGTTTTCCCTTAACGTGACCCCGAGGGTCATGACTCATATAACCTATGGAATATATATGAACTAAAGAAGAAACAATTAATACAGGTATTAGCATAGAAACTGTTAACGAGTCAAAGCTAAAACCTCATAATACATCAAGTGATTCTGAATCAACTCATTTAAATAATATGATAGAAACAGGTATATTATTTAAACCTACCTCAAAAAAACTAACTAACGCTAGCAATGTTGTTACTATAACACACATACATGTTATTAAATGTGCTCCGCTAACTCCAACTTTTCTACCAAAAAAACCGGAAACTATTGAACCTAATAATGGTAAGATAATTATAACTAAATACATTATTTATGTTCTATTGCTATGCTTCCTCTTAATCTGTAAAAAGCTACTAATATACCCAGCCCTATTGCCGATTCTGCTCCAGCTATTGCTATTACATATATAGCATATGTTTGTCCTAATATATCATCAAAGCTAAGTGAGCTTATCAGAATTAAAAATGTAATAGCTAAAAGCATTATTTCTATGGATATAAGCATTAAAATTATATTCTTTCTATTTAAAACAAAACCTAGTATACCTATTAAAAATAATATTAGTGATAAATTCATTATTATATAGTATTACAAATAAAAATGTAAGTTTACAAATAAACGCTTGTTTTACAACCATTACTATGGTGCTTGTTATATACCAAAGGAATGTACATACGTGTGTATCATCATTTTTTTTTTTAATTTTATGTTAAAATAAATAAAACCAAAACATTATATTTTGTATTGTATCGTTGCGAAATAAAGCATGCATAGTTATAAAAGTCGCAAGCTTAATTTTTGATACTACTAGCATGCTCACTTATTAATAATTGTTCAACAGTGTATAGTTATGTGTGACCATTCTCTGGCTATGGGTCCAAAGGAGGTCCTTAGCTATAGGGGCAGAAAATGATCATGACAGTTTGGGTGCGTGGCGCGTAGCAGCAGAGCTATCCGTTAAATGGACAGCATGTGCATGAGCAGCATGAAGATGAGCATAACGAAAACCTGGAGCACGACAAGCCGGAGTAAATGGCCGAGTCATATAGGGCTCCTGCTACGCATTGTTTCGCATGATAATTTGATTGTCTTTACTATTATATACAGACGGGTAAAAATCCTAATAATCCAACTGTGTATACGTTACTATGATTAGCATAAACCAAATAAAATTAAATAAAGGACAGGTTTACTTTCTCGTACAAACACATTATATACAGGGTATTATATCCCAATCCTGCATAGGCAGAGATATTAACACAGGGTATTACGTCCACCCTCACAAAAGCAGAGATATATACACAAGGTACCACGCCCCAACCCCGCGTAATACAGTGACAACAGCCCGATATTTTGCCTCCTTGTCATTATAATCTTATATGGCAACAACCCGATTTGTAAAGCTAAGGTACAAAAGGCTAGTTAATTATATAGATGTTTATACCAATAAACAATTTTGTAGGTGTGATACCATATAGATTTACATATGACTATTACAGTATTTTAACAATTGTATAGTAAATTTTAATATATACATATATAACAGGCTACGGAGTACGGAGTAACTCTACATCGTAAGCATGATATTTTGTCATTAATTTACCTATATAAATATATTTTTCGATTGTTGTTTTTTATTTTTTATGTTTAACTTTTTATTTTGCTGCGCAGCAACAATTTTTGTAGTTGGTATCCAAATTGGTATAGTTTTACTATCCCAATATTGATCCCCATAGTTTTGCTAATGTTCATAATAGTTCTATGCATGTTCCGTATCACTACATGCAAAGTAAACATCGTTTATTTTATTACTTTTTAGTGTTAAATTTAATGGTTAAACTGTTTATTGCTATCATTTAATATTTGTCTACTATCAATAGATAATGCTTTCTTACCCAATTCAAAGGCAAAACCTAAAGTTAAAGCTAAAAGAAATACTAACATAACAGTTAAGCCATAAACACCATTTGTATAAGCGCTTACCAGATACGGATACACTAATAAAATTTCTAAGTCAAACAGCAAAAATAACAAAGCAAATATGAAGAAAGATATGCTGAACTGTGTTCTATTTTGTCCTAAAAATGAACTAAACCCACATTCAAATGCACTGTCTTTTTCTTGGTATGGATTATGCGGAGCAAATACTAGATTTACAGCTAGCAAAACAAAACTTAATAAAGGTATAAATAAAAAAAAAAAAATAGTACTAGACATTTAAGGGTTAAACATTATAATTGCAAGTACACTTGATAATCTTATAAGTATATTGGTTACAAATATAAATAATAACAACATTAAAGTTAAAATAGAAATAATAATGGCTAAACAAGATGATAAAACTACATTATCAATTTTAAAATATACATCACTTGCTTTATTTGTATCATGCTTAAGTAAAACACCCTTTCCTAAAATATTAATGCGTTCATATGTATTTAAACCGTTACTTGTATATTTTGTTTCAGGTTTACTATTACATAGGATACTACCTTGTAAAGTTTTATCTGCGTATTTTTTATTTAGCTTGTATTGATGTACGTCAAAAAACATTTGTTTAATTATATTTAAGTAATATACGGCAGCAATAACACTAGTTAGTATGGCCACCAAAGTTAAAAATACATAGCCACTATCTAAGGCAGCAGACAATACCATCTGTTTTGCAAAAAAGCCAACAAGTGGTGGTATACCTATAAAAGAAAATAAAGTGATAGCTAAGCTTAAAGCTATTACAGGGTTGAGATCAAAATAACCCTTTAGCTGAGTAATAAGTTGTATAGGAGAGTTATTACTATCTGGTAAATTGTTATACTCTATTTTGCTAGTATCTTTATTTATAAAAGGATACAAGGAAAATCCTATACTAACTAGCAAAACGAATGCATTTAAGTTTGAAATAGAATACTGCATTAAATAAAAGATAAAGGCTTGAACAGATTCTAAACTGTTTATGCTTAAAGCTAAAAGTATAAAACCTAGGTGTGATATAGTACTATATGCAAATAACCTTTTTATTCTAAATTGTGTTAAACCTAAAACAGCACCTACTATTAAAGATAGAAATGAACTAAATAATAAGCCAGAGGTTCATGTAAAATTAAAAACAAAATAAAAATTACTGGTATAATGTACTAATTCTAATAAAAAAATTAAGATAGAAATTTTAGGTATTATTGCAACAAAAGTCGTTACTATAGTAGGGATGGCATCATATACATCTGGGCTTCAAAAATGAAAAGGTGCTGCTGATATTTTAAATAAAAACCCTACCGACATAATTAAAAGAGAAATATTTAAGTAAAAAGGTTTATATCAATCTAACATAGTCGTTGCATACTCATTTGCTACGCTAGATAAGCCTGTTATTATGTAATAACCATCTAGACTTGTTGTACCAGAATTTGCGTATAATAAGCTCGTACCTAATAATATAAAGCATGATGATAAACCACCTAATAAAAAATAAGTAAGACCTGCTGATGTAGATAATTCAGAGTTTCTGTATATTGTAGCAAGTAAATATAAACCATAACTTTGTAGCTCTATACATAAAAAAATTGAAACTATGTCACTAGCTGAAACTAAAAAACTACCTCCTATTATTGTAAATAGTATTATTAAAGGGTATTCAATTATTCTAAATTGTTGTCCCATTTTATTTATTAACTTTGTATCATAAATAAGTATGAAAGGAGAATATACAGAATTTACAGAAGAAGGTAAAACGTCACTATATACAGAATCCTTATGTAAAAGTTTTCTAGGATAAAAAGCAGTTAGTAAAAAAATAATTGCACTTAATAAAAAAAGAAATAGATGAAAAACATGCGTAATAGGTGTAACATGAAATAGACCGCCATATAAACCTAAACCCTTGTCTAAAAAAGACATATTTAAGCTATTTGATGTTATTAAACAAGAGCATAATAAAATTATTATGCTTTCTCTGGAGTAAAGAATGGATTTTTCTCGTCTAAACGTGACGGCATTAGATAATAATAAAAATAATATAGAATAAACAAGCATTGTTATTGTAGGATTTAAACCTACCTATTTTTGTTGCAAAGCGTTAACTTATAAAAACAGAAAAAAATTAGGATGTCACTATTAAAAGACATTAAAAGAAGACGTGTTGACGGTTGTGTTTAGCAGATATAACAATATATTTATATATTTTAAATAAATGTAAGGTATTAATATGTATATTATTAGACCAATTAAAATATGAAATGCATAAAATGTAAGTACATAAAACTAACAAAAAACTTCCCCTCTTGCCTCTGCTGATGCTTCATCTTTTTCAGCGGATGCTTTGAAACAGCAGAGTCAATAAGCAACAGCAGAATAAAATAAGATAAAATATGAAAATAACCGGGAGATAAACTCGAATTCCCACTCTTAATGCATGAAATTAACGTTTTAACCAGTTGAACCCTCATTTTTTTTTAATTTACTTTTTTAATTATGTACTTACCTTTAAACAATTTATCTTTATTTATGTAATTTAATAATGTAGCCTGGTTTACTTTCAATTTTATGGTAGCAGTGCGAATAGAACTATATTTTTTTAGTATCGTTTGTTTCAATATTTTTAAAGGTAACGATATGAGATGTGGACAGCAATTGGTTGATTTTAGCTAAAGGAAAGAATACTGCATCTACTCTTGTTTTTATAAAATTATACAAAGTTTTCTCGCTCAACTTACGCGATTTAAATTTAAACAATGTTTATTCAGAATGTTTAAAATGTAAACTAGATCCTGCTGTAGTTAATATGTTATATTCAGATTTAAAATAATCAATATTAAATTGCTCTCTTTTAATAACATCAGGCTTAGCACAAACTTCTAATATCTCCAGTTGGAAATTCTCATGTCCGTGAGCTAGCAGAGCATTGTAAATTTTACTTTTATATTTTGAGGTTCTTTTACCTAAATAATTTAAAGTAAAATAATAGCGGTGCTCTGCAGTCGTGAGCTTAAGTTAACAGAGCTTCCTACGTAACATCTACCGTTTATTTCATTAACTCACTTATAGGCTCCACATCTTCGTTTACTGTTTTGTAATATCTTATTTTTATTACTTAACGCGTCATCGTATGTTATAATATTATTTTAATAAAAATGATAAGATTTTGCTTTTTTTAGATTTGTCTCGAAGTATTTCATATTTCGGCTTTTGAAATTTATATTATTTAGTGTGTTTTTTATCATGAGCCAGAGGAGAAATTCGAATTCTCGTTTTTAACGCATGAAATTAATGTTCTAACCAATTGAACTACTCGGGCTTTAAACTTAGCATTACTAAACGTTTATATATGAAAAAAAGCGCTCGTTTTGCTTTAATTTAATTTTAGTTAGATATTTTAACTAAGGGTGGATACCCTGATTTGAACAGGGAACAATCTGTTCCACATACAGTCATTCTACCATTGAATTATAACCACCTATATATGTGCAGATACTATATTTATGCATATACTATATTTATGTATCGCTTCAAGGATGTTACAACAAGATGTAAGGTATGCATAATTCTCTAAACATGTACCTTAAAACCCAGTATAGGTTTAAACCAGAAAAACAATATTAATATAACTTAGTTTTATGTTGGAGTGGTTCGAACACTCAATAATAAATACCAAAAATTTATGACTTGCCTATTAGTCTACAACATATATTAACACTAACAAGATGTTTTACTAGTAAAAATAAAATAATATAATTAAAAACTGCAATTTAAATTAATACATTACACTAATGTAATGTAGATAAAAAGATAGTATTAATATAAAATAATTTTAATACTATCTTTAGTAATTATTAACTTCTAGATTATACATAACAACTGTTTAAGGTAAATCCGACTTGAACGGATAAGATCTTAAAATCAAATAGTCCTAAACTACTCATGTCTACCAATTCCATCACTACCCTATTTTTTGTATTTACTTAATTAAGTACAAAACTAATATACCATTTTTCACATATACTATTGTTAACTGCTAATTGCTTATTTTAGGCTATGCAAGCACGTTTATTTATTCCTTAGTTTTTCGTTAATGATTTTTATTCTATTATACTCAACTTCGTAACTATACAAGCATAAAAAACAATTATTTATTATTAAAACTTTAAATTAATGCTGATAGTATAAGAATTGCGACACTTAATAACATTAGTGTTTTGTTTAATATTTTATATTTTAACTTTTGTTACATGTATACTATATTGACTATGTTTTACGTTAACTATCTTAAAATATATATAATTTATAATTTATATATATTTTAAGATGTGTAAAGATTAAATGCCCAAGATAAGATTCGAACTTATAACCTAAACATCTTCAGAGTTCCGCTCAACCAGTTGAGCTTCTTAGGCTATATAACATATAATGTATAGACATACACAGGTTATCCAATGCTATATTATATTAATGATTACACAATACTAAAAACTGTATCTTATAATAACATCTTATAAAAAGTCATATATTACAAATAATTGTGTTTTTTAAAAGATTATATATTGTGAAAAAATTATATAATATAAAAAGTTATAAAATAAATAAAATAGTATATAAAAAAGTAAAATTAGTTATAAGTTTACAACTACATTGTTTTCTATAAAATATTAATATATATATAGCGATGCCTGCTTTACTGTTGATACATACTTAAGGAGTAAGCAAGCTTAATTTATTAACTGAATATAAAAAAAATAAAAAAGCATATAAACCATAAACCTATATTTATTGTTTGTTGCCAACAACTAAATAAAAAGTAAAGTATAAATATGGAGATATCAGGAGTTGAACCCGAAATGACGATATGCAACATAGATGTTTTACCAATTAAACTATATCCCCCCCTAGCTATAGCAATATTTTTAATTTTAATACTATTGAAACCATAAAAATATATTTTTATATAGTATTGATAGTTAAATTGTATCAGTACTTTTATTTAATAAACATTCAAAAAACTACTTGAACATTAAGGATGTTAAACCATAAAATTTAATTTTGTTTTATGTTTTTTGTTGTATAAACCATGGGCTAGCGATAACTTAATTAAAGTAGCCAAGCTAAGTAATTGTGTTATTTTATATAGTATAATATTTTACTCTATAAATACCTTTATAATTAAGACTTTTAGCAATACAAGATATATGCACTTCATTTATATAATCCGCTGTCATTCTGATAGATATAAACTTTTTGATACAGACACGCATGGACTAACCTGATTTAATGTATGTAATAATTACACCTTGTTATGCAACAATATTGACTGCTCTTTTTTGTTCCTTCAAGATTAACACGTACTATTACTAATGACTGCTTAAACTCTTTAATAACTTCAGTATGTTTTAAACTTGATTGACAATTAGCAAACTTATAGATAATATGTACAGGTATTAATAAAGTTAGATAATACTGTTTTTTGACAATAAAAAAGTTATATAACAATACTCAATAATATAAAAATTAAAAGCAGAGTAGCCGTACTTTAAAACGGATCTACAAATAGAAGTTTCATTAATTTAACTTTTTAAGTAGGACACGTTATAATAATTTTTTAATATATGCTTAATGTTTTCAGCTAAACCAACATAAAATTTATCTAAATCTATATAAGTTAATATATAAACTGTTTCTTTCCCTTTATTATCCTTTGTAAATTTTCTTTTTTTGAATATGCGCATTCAAATTTTATTTTTCTGATTATCAGCATTTAGATAAGTTTTAGTTGGCTTAATCTATCCAATTGTGATAATTTGTGGTCGACAATTCTTAATTTGTTATCTATAAAATTATTATAGTAGCTAGAAACAGTAGAATTATTGTTCTTTAAATTGTTGTTTTTCATGTATCCAAGAGACGACTTGAACGTCTACGATATATAATCAGCAAAGCTTAAATTTGCACTGTCTACCAATTTCAGCACTCGGACTCGCACATGTAATAAACATATGCAAATATAATTACTAAGTTAGGGCCAGAATGATTTGAACACTCATCTAAACCGTTATGAGCAGCTTGCTTTACCCATTAAGCTATAGCCCTTTATAATTTATATAATTATATAGAATAATTAGATAATTAAGGATAATTATCATCAATTTATCTATATAATCATATAAACCGAAGTCTTATAACTTTTATATTATAAGACAAAAGGCGGATAAAGGAATCGCACCCTTATATACTGGTCATGAACCGGTTATGTTACTGTTACATCAATCCGCATATATTATAAATTCTGTACTTAGATGAGTGCGAAGCATGATATTTAATATCATGCTTCGCACTCAATTGATTTTTATTTTTTAATGCCTTAACTAATATAACCCTAAAAAGCTCAGTAATTTTACTATAAAATAACGGAGTACTTATAAGGGGTTAGATGCATAGTGCAAAATAAGTATATAGTAATTACATAATATTAGCATGGAGATACTGCGTAGGCTTAGCTATACCGCGAAGTCAGGTATAACTTATTAATAATATGGGCATGCAAGCCTAAAATAAAACTAATCCACTTGTATATAGCCCAGAAGGGAATCGAACCCTTGATACATTGGTGAAAACAATATGTCTTTACCACTAGACCACTGGGCCTATGTTTAAGACATAAAATCCTTAATTACTTTTTTATTACATTCTATTCCTATTAGTTTGCCTGTATCACACCGATATCTAGTATCAGCAAGCAAATGAATGAAAATAAAAAAGAGCCCAGTGCAAGTATCGCACTTACTTCTACCGATTACAAAACGGTTGCATTACTTTTATGCTAACCAGGCTTTATATATAATTTATAGCATATTTTGTTTTTTTATATCTTGTAGTTAATACAGCCTAGTATAATTATTAATATATGTAAACACTTAAAAATAAAGGTAATAAAAGTATTATGAGGTAAATTTTTCATATGATTTATGTATAGTAATAATAATACTAATACTATTAATACCCATGGCAGGAATACTGATTATTACCACATTAATGCACAATGTGAAAGCTGAGGCTATTACTGGGGATAATGATAAAGCAAAAATTAAAGCTGTTAGTGGAGATAAATACGAAAACCAAAATATAAAAGAAATAATAATGCTTAAATATGGGGATTCTTATCCTGCATTTTTTGACACTGTGCTTACATATTAGACTAGCAGTTTTAGGTATAAATAGCTGACGTGTGATATTATCTTACTTATAATATTTCATAAATATGTACCACTATATGATATTTTATAAGTATATAATAAAACAAATAAAAAATAAAAAAAAGATGAGATACAGATATGTTCGATAAGCGTATTATATAGTAGACTATAAAATTAGTACTTAATGCCTAAAAACATCACAATTCTTTAAGCTAAAGCCTATTAATAAAAAATTAAAATTGTAGTATTAAACTACGTATATATGAGAATATCCTAAGGTATGTTTCGTGCCTATATGCATTCAGCACTTATCATTAACTAACGTAGCTTTCCTGCCGTGCCTTTTTACTAGACATATCATCTATTTCAGTTTATTCCTGCCTAAGTAAATGTTACTTTAGTGAAAAGTAATTGCCAGCATAAGCCATTACACCCAGAATATTGCGTTCTTGATTATAAACTCAGGGGCTATAACAAATAGAGAAATTGTCTCTATCAGTTACAATAATATGGCAATACAAACAACAGGTAAACCATAGGTTAATATACCCAACTCCTCTCGTACAAGGGGCTATCCCTAATTTATTCCAACTTCCTTTAGAGGATAGAAACCATACTGTCTCACAACGTATTTAACCCAGCTCGTGTAGCTCTTTAATCGACGAACAGTCGGACCCTTCATGACTCCTACATTCATGTGGATGAGCTAAGCCGACATCGAGGTGCCAAACCACGCACTCAATTTGAACTCTCTGGCGCGATTAGCCTGTTATCCCTAGCGTAACTTTTTCAATAATCCAAGACCTTTCCTTTCTGCATCTTGTGATCATATGCCCCGCTTACGCAACTGAAAGACATGTAAGTCAAACAGTAAAGCAAGATTAAGCCGTTAAACTTGATAAGTAATATAACTATCATATACTTGGTGTATATACATATTGATATATATTTAATTCGTAAATATATATATATTATACGTTATGTAGACTAGTATACAACAAAAATCATTATGCAAATTTACTAAAATATAATTGTTAATAAAATTTTACCAATACATGCAGGCATGTTAAAGTAGTGATGTGATTTCATATCTTTGTAAGCATACACTAAAAGTTTTTTCATTAACTAATACCTTTTGTTGTTTTTTATATTTTTATTTCACTTTTGCTTTGTGAAACATATCGTAAGCAGACATAACTTGGTATATATGCTATAAGTATCATAAGTTAAACATCAAAAAAAAATAATAGTAAATGTAAACGATTTGTAAGTATACATTCGTAGAAAAACATATCACACCGCATTGTATTATCTGTAATTACGTTAATATGCCTTACTGGCACTTCATAATGATTTAATTACATCTATATTGAAATATAGTGAAAATCTTACCTAATTAAAAAAAAAGTTCCAACTTAAATGGATTTATAATTAAATTAGCGTTATATTATAATATAACACATATTGCAAACTAAAAATATGAATTTATACTAATAAAAGTTCATATTAAATTGCAAATTGCAATCTAAAAAATGTCTTTGGATACTCCCAGGTACTCTTTATGGGATCTGTGCCCCGCATAAACTGCCACCTAGCAATTGTTCCTATCAATTATTACAACCAGTAATCATCTTTATAGATTTTACTGGCAATATGCTTGTAAGGTTTATATAATATGATAAATGAAGTAAAGGTGTTTCAATTTTATATTAATTACCTTATACGCTACAACTCATTATATCATACTCAGTAACTAGCAACAGTAAAGCTGCATAGGGTCTTCTCGTCCAACTAAAGGTAAACTGTATCTGCACAGTTATTCCAATTTCACCGAGCCAATCATAGAGACAGCTGTTGTATCGTTACATCATTCATGCAAGACCGCATTTAACGGCCAAGGTATTACGCTACCTTAGGACCCTTATAGGTAAGGCCGCCATTGAACGGGGTTTCCATCAAAGCCTAGCTTATTTTATTTAACTAAGCAAATTAGTTAACCAGCCGCCATCGGGCAGAGATCACACTCAATACTTCGAATTTATTTCTTCGCAGCGTGCTTTGTTTTAATTAAACAGTCGTACAACACCATTCTATGCCTCCTCTTTCTTGCCTGATATTAATCAGAAGAAATGGCCCACCTTATCCCGAAGTTACGAGAGTCAATTTGCCGAGTTCCTTTATGATTGTTAGCTCGAACGCCTTCGTATTCTCTACTTGCTCACTTGTGTTAGTATTTAGGTACGGTATTATAGCATAAGCTTACAATATATATTTGTTTTACTTTTTTTATATTACTTACGGAGTTTACAGTTTTCCAGAACATTTTTCACTTAATTTACTTAAAATATTAGTAATGATCTTCCGTTTTTCCTTTAATAATATATTATTAAAATAACAATTCAAAGGGATAAGCGGAGTCTCAGTTACTACGTAAATAAAAAACGTTAATTACTGCAAACTCTAGGTTTTCTCATCGTCTATACCATTAGGTAATTTGTCATAACTCTCGACTATTTAGATGTAGATATTAAATATATACTATATATAAATAATCTGAAGCTGTGAAAAAAAAAATAAACTTAGAGGCCGTAACTTTAATAAATTCCTTAAGCTTTAGGCGAGGATTACCCTACATTACTCTAATAATGAGGTGTTATCCTTTCTCGTTACTCATGTCAGCATTATCACTTGGGCTTATTTAGTCAAGAGAATAATAAATTAAACTCTAGACAATTTAATCCTTATAAAGGATTAAAAATTTCACGCCCAATGTTCCGCTACCCCATATATATAATATATAATATACACATTAATATACATGGACAAGGTATCGGTATTTTGTTTAGATCCGTTAAATTTTCGGTGCTTTTATCCATAAAAGAGAAAACCAGTGCTCTGTTACGAGGTCTTCAAAAAATGGCCGCTTCTAAGCCTATTCCCTGGCCGATTGGGATAAATACTGCCTTAATTTCACTTAACAAAAATTTTGGAACCTTATTAACTCTTGTTCTGGGCTGTTTCCCTTTAGACATACAACCTTATCGTACTATGTCCGATTATTCAATATACATATCTAGTCCTTCCGAGAACAAATACTCACTGATAGAGTCTTCACGACCCCCCAATGTCCACAAAAAGTATAATTTATTAATATTAGAAATTACTGCTTCGCACGCTTAGCACTAAAAAAGATATACATGCATGAACACTTACGCAGGATAACCTAATATAAGCACACAAACAGGTTGTTCTTTTTTTTTATTAATATATAAATAAATACTGGTTGCATGAGATCACAATTCTGTACCTTCTGATATTCTATTTAAATTACCTACTTATATAGGTTTCGCAGAAACAAATCTACCTCTTTAGCCGTTAAGCAGGCAAAGCTGAGGTCCTTCTCCCTAAATGATACGTAATCATCTATTTAGAACTAACATCGCATTAAAGGACATTTGTCCGTTGTACTATACTTAAAATAAATAATGATAAGATAAAGTAAATTACTCCTTTTTAATGAGAGAGATTAATCGTTATCTTACAATACATCATACTGTAATAATTTTAATTCTTGTACTGGTAGAGGTATATTGTAATTTCAATCGCTTAGGATATCATATATATGACTTATAATATCATCTCTAAGATTAAACAAATAAACAACCAAACATACTAGAACTATATATTCATATACATATGTTATTAGAGTATGCTAGCTATAAATGCAAAACCCATCTAATGCTTTTATTAAGTTGCTTTACATTCTTAATTTTTTCATCGTTGTTTATTTTAGTTTAATCATTATTTACTTCAGTTTAATCATTATTTATCTTGCTTTACAAAGCTATTGTGGTTAATATTCAAAGACCAAACATTAAACGAAGCGCGTGACAATATTTTAAGTATATCCATAATTTTTTTTAATACTAAGCTGTTCTGCATCTTTTCAGATGAGGTTTGACTATATCTTAAGCTTACGCCAACCAACTTTTAGTCGATGAACTGCGCACCTTGCCTATAAATAGGTACTAAGGTGTTTGGCTGCGGATTACCCATTCACTTTCGTGGATCAATTTCTTTTTTACCATACCACTAGTCATTACCTGTGCCACGAAATATATTACTACCTTCGCTTGGTAGAAACTGCTTTAGGGACTTCCCGTCAATTTGATGGTTTATAGCAAGAGGTTCACTCTTACAAACTGGCATAAATAGCTGCTTAAACTATCCTGCACCAGCTATCCTAGTCAGAATTGTCTTTCACTAACTTACCATGATTCTTCGGATATCTTTACAACGATAACCCGTTCGGACTTTTATAACCCTGATCATGGTAAGATCACTAGGTTTCGGGTCTAATTTCGATACTACATCATTATATCATAATTGTTTTATCTTTGCATTATTGCTCGCATCGAATATTAACTTGCTGACCCATTATGCAAAAGGTACGCTCTTATTGTTTATTTAAACCATTTTTGAGCTGCTTATAAAATTACTATTTCAATCATTTCCCTCACGGTACTATTCGCTATCGCTTATATATTATATTTAGTCTTAGAGGAAGGTTCCCCTTATATTCAAACAGGTATGCACTCCATTTTACTTTTTCCTTTTTGTACGTAGCATCAGCTCGTTTAGTTTAACAAGTATGTGTCTTTTTCATATTTTTATATTGATAACTACTTAAGCTTGTTTAGTATTACAAGCAAGCACTAAAAAATTTTTAATAACAAAATGCTAGAGCAATCAAAAATAGAAAATATGAAAAAGACCTAATACAAAAACAAGACTTGTTCTGTTTCATTCACATTACTTAAGAAATCTCTTTTGATTTTTTTTCCTGAAGTTATTAAGATATTTCAATTCACTTCGTTTTATATATATATAATTTATTATTAGAATTATTTTTATGTTGGCCTTTTAAAGGCTCTATTTAATATATAGCTGTGATTCCATAATAATTTCTTTGTATACTTGTGTGCTGCGCATTATTTTATTATTTCATCTTTTTTTTCATACTTTAAAATGATGCGCAGCAAAATAATATTATCCATATCATCTGTATCATTACTGTATATTGTAAATTTAATATTTTTTATAAAAAATTATTTATGTGCATGCGTGCTTGCGTGCATGCAAAGCACGCATAATTTGTTTAGATAATAAATTATACAGTAAAGCAACAAGATTTGTCTAAGTAAACTTACATGCCACTAGTAAACAACACAACATAAAATAAAACAATAATAACTCTAAAACAACAATTACCATATAAAATTAATACAAATAAAATCGGGTCATTATGATTCGAACATAAAAATTCCTCATCCCAAATGAGGCGCCCAACCTACCAGGCTCTAACCCGTATTAATATAGATGTATAAAATAGTGAACTATAGTATGAATTAATTAAAATAATATATTAAAATAATTTATTATAATAATTATTTTAGTGTAGCATGCCAGCTATAAAGTTATATTACACAAAACAGCCTATTTTTTATAATAAGGCATTTTTACAGAGAATATCCGATTCGAACGGATGTGGTCAAATGAACCGAATAAGTTTCAAGCTTATCACCTTAGACCACTCGGTCAATTCTCTTTTGTTATATGATTATGGCTTATTTCCGGAATGCCCCCGTGAATACGAAACATACATATCATAAACTGCCTGCGTAGCTGCGTAGCTGCGTAGCTGCGTGGCTGCGGAGCAAGCATTATATTTGATTCCTCAGCGAATTGAACGCCAAACCTACTCTTATCAAAAGTATACTTTACCTATTAAGTTAAGGAACCTTTTAGTATGTTGCGCAATTTTATATAAGTGCTTATATGTTATAATTATATTATGTATAACAATAAATATAAACGAAAACATAAGAAAAAATAAATAATACAGTAAACTATTTACACTAGATATCCAGAGTAAACCATTAATAAAATATCATTAGTTTAATAAAACTGGCTGCAGAGCATGCGGAGCGGGAAAAAGATGATTCGAACATCTAGGTGTTAATTACACAATATTTAGCAAATACATTGCCTTACCATTGGCTATTTTCCCTTAATATATTACTTAAAAATAAATACTAGACAATGTGCAATATATGTATTAGTATAAACACGTACGAGTTAGACCGGCTTCGATCCGGTATCCACTTTCTCGACAAGAAAGGACTTTACCTGTTAAGTTACTAACCCTGTGTGTGCGGAGCAGTGGAGCATGATCTTTGCTTTTTTTATATTAGCTGCATGCTTTGCATGCCTTGCATGCGGCCTTCCTTTTTAATGCATGCGAAGCACACACAAATTATAAGAGACTAAGAATTAATAAGGCTTAATATGATAAGCTTGTTTAACTCCTTAAACTCCAGAAGTTTTGATACGAATTACTAAGTAGCGTTACTTCGTAAGCATGAATAAATTAAACCTTAATTAAACCAATGTGTATATGATATAACCAAAAGATAAATAGAATAATACACCGTATCATTTTACGGTCAGTCGGAATCGAACCGACACACTTTGTTTGGAAGACAAATGGTCTACCATTAACCTATGTCCGTTATTAATATTTTTACATTAAGGGTTATAAACTTGAAAAGTAATGTGATTATATGATCACCCTTTATTTACCGCTAAGTTTTTCTAGATAAACTATGTTAAAATTAATAACTATATATCTGAATAATATTTAAATTCGGTTTTACGATCATACTAATGTTATGGTTTATCATATGCGTAAAATTTATATTTGTTTATGTTGTTAAAAACAATTATGAACCTCAATAATAAATGGATATAAATAAAATTAATCAAACTATATCAACGAAGTGTCAATAAAGTATGGAAGTCTCAAAACCCAAATGATGATTTTCAGTAAAATGATAAGCTAAAAATCTTCAGAAACCTACTGCAATAAAAGCAGTCCCTATCATTACATGTAAACCGTGAAAACCGGTACCAAAATAAAAACAAGAACCATAAGTACTATCAGATAATGTAAATGAAGAAACTGTATATTCTAAGCCTTGTAAAGCAGTAAATATTATAGCTAAAACTATTGTATAAAATATTGCATGTAGGCCCCCTTTTCTGTACCCTTGTATTAAACAATGATGAGCATAGGTAACTGTAAAACCAGATGCTAATAATATTAATGTATTAAGTAAAGGTAATTCAAAGGGATTAACAGAATCTATACCCTTAGGTGGTCATTGGGCTCCGAGTTCTACAGCTGGTGATAGCGCACTGTGAAAAAAAGTTCAAAAGATAGCTAAAAAAAATAGAGCTTCACTTACTATAAATAGACCTACACCCATGTTCAATCCTCTTTGTACAGCTAAAGTATGATTACCTAGATATGTTGCTTCGCTAATAATATCTCTAAATCAAAATGACATAGAAAGTATTACAGACAATAAACCCAAAAACACGAAATCTTGTGCAGAAAAAAACCCATGCATAGTAAGTACACCTGATGTAGTAAGTACTAAAAGAGATATAGAAGTATATATAGGTCAAGGTGAAGGTGATACTAAATGAAACGGATGAACCTGAAAACTGTTTCTTGTTTTAAATATCATATTTCATGCTTTTTTAACTTGCCCATACTATGTTTTGCTCATATTCTATGCTTTAATTTATTGCTAATTTTATATCATGTTTTACATATGCCTTAATTATTTTTTTATTACTTATTGCTAATAGCCCCCCTTAATAATATGAAATGAAATAAACCAGACTAAAAGTAAGGGACACTAAGTTAAGCAAATAGCTATGCATGCTTAACTATGTAAAAAAAAAATAAAGATATAAATAACGCAAAATCATGTTTTTGTTAGCTTACTATATCAAGCATGTAAGAAACAATGCAACATAAAAAACACAACAATCAGCTAATATATATTAAAATGATTATATTAAATAAGACCTGTGGGATTTGAACCCACGTATTAATGATTAAAAGTCATACATTCTACCAATTAAACTAAGGTCTCTATTTTTATTTATATATTGTAAAAATAGCTTATACTGGCCTCTATATTAAGATATTTTATTGCAGGCCTGCACTTACTATGTATGAAGTAATATTTTATATGTAATTTTTATTTAGTTATATCATGATAAAAGTAACTTATCAAGCAATCAAGAAATAACATCACAATAAATGAAATATAAGCGCTGGTTCTAAATGTAAGCAGTATAATAGGCAATATAATTAAAATGAGAATACTAGCCTACATTGCTTGCATGCAGCAAATATATATATATATAATAAATTACTATACTTTCTCTATATTACTAACTTGTGGTGTTTAAGACATTATAAAACGAATTAATTTTTTTGTTTTATTGTTATAACAATAGCACCAACCATGGCCAACAGTAATATAATAGAAGTTATTATTAATCATATAGAATAACTAGTGTACATAATATTACCTATACTAGAAATATGTGCTGTTTCTGTCAAACTACCATCTCAAAATTTAGATGTTACATACAATACTTGCTTACTTTGGTTATTACTAAAAAAATTAAAAAACATAAATATGTACTCACTAGCCTTGGTGTTAACCTTTAAATCATTTAAATAAAACTTTAAATCATCTATAAAATCGCCTTTCAAACTAGAAGAATTCATGCTTAACATATTAATAGGTAATATTTGATAAACAGAATAGTTAAAAGAGATAACAATAACCATTGCTAATGGGATGCTACTACTCGTATCATTTAAAAGTTCAGATATTCTAACGTTAATTAACATTAATATAAATAAAAATAATATAGATACTGCTCCAACATAAACCAATAAGTATGATAATCCTATAAAATTTATACCTAATATAAACAAATAACATGCTATACTCAAAAAAAGGCCTATCAAAAACAATACGGAAACTATGGGATTCTTGCTGATTATAACAAAGATACCTGATAGTATAGATGCCAATGAGATAATATTTAAAAACTCAGTTTTATACCCGTTGGCATAAGTTTCGTCTATAAGCAATAAACTAAACATAATATTAAGGCATATATGTCTGTCTTAATATATAATAAAGACAGTAATAACTATTGCGTCCTTGCCCTATTTACTATATATAAGAGATTGGTAATTAACTATACATATGTTTTCAAATAAAAGAGACATGTGTAAGATTCGAACTTACAATCCTTGTGGCCGAAACACATCGCTTAACCAATTAAGCTAACATGCCATATATGCATATATGCATAAAAATTTTTATCTAAAAAGACCTCTATATGTTTATGCTTACGAAATTATGCTGCGCTACTTCGTAAGCAACCACCTCTTATAACCTCGCTCGGCCTACTTAGTAAGCAAGATTTCTTTTTTATTAGTTTTTATATATTTTTATAGAATATTCTATCTTTTCCCTTATCATTATTATGTTTGTAGCATAGTAATATTTGCTATGTTTGTAACATTCAAGGAAGATAAAAGTGTGTGTAATAAAAAAAAAATAAAACAGGTATATAAAAGTAATTGCTTACGAAGTAGCGCAGCATAATTTCGTAAGCATCCCCACCATCTAGGTATGTGATATATAAGCTATATTGGTCTTTACCAATATATAGTTATATAATGAGAAGCATGTACATTATAAAATTAAATTGTAAAAATGTACATTAAAATTTTAAGTTGTGGGCATGTACACTATAAATGTTGCCTATAAAAGCAAAGCCTTCAAAGTGAATTGAACACTTATCAAAATATTAACAGTATTTCGCTCTACCGTTGAGCTACAAAGGCTATTAAATAAAAATAACTATTAAAACACAAAGTATAAAATTTAAAATTATCATGCTTATGTCATGTAATGCTACATGTGACTCATGTATGTTTTTAGGGTTTTTTTTTCAAATAAGAAAAGAAAAATAACAACTAAATTTTTGGCGTTTTTATGTTAAATATTTTTGGTGCGTGGTTTGCAAGCATGATAATTTAAAATAAACTTAATCAAGAACACTCGGATTCGAACTGAGAAAAAGAAGACTGAAGCTTCTCATTTTACCCTTAAATTATATTCTTATTATAGTTCACATGATCCAGGTATTTACCTTGATACCGATATATTTTTATTTATGGCTTATGTTCATTACTGTTTATGTTAATTACTGTTAGCGCGATATCAAAACAACAACAAAATTTTTCTTAACATAGTGGCATTATATAAACATCCGCGGTTGATGTTTATTGATCTTTCCTTATTCCAAATGCATGCGAAGCACGCAGAAGTAATATATAACGTAAAAAAAACAAAATAAATAAAATCTAAAATAAATGAAATATAGAAATATATAGCAAAATATAAAAAATATAGCAAAATATAGAAAAATAAGAAAAAAGGAAAAAAGAATCATCATTCAAATGTCTACATATAAGCGTACGTAATATAAAGAGTTTTATATAAATAATAAATAGTTATGAAAATAAGATTTTATTTAAGGTAAAAAGTTATAACAAAATAGGAAGGAAAGGAATTGAACCTTCGACAGCAAAAGCTATTGAGTTTACAGCTCAACCCGTTGTACCAACATACGGAACCTTCCTTGTGCTTTTATAATAATTTTTGACATAATATACTAATTAAAACACCTTGTGATTGCTTATTTGCTTAATGTTAGTAGTTATATCTAGTTACCTTTTTTACAATAAAAGTAAACATTTTGCAAAACTAAGCATAAATACTATAACTTATGTTTATTTTGTAACAGACACATACGAAAAAATAAAGACAACAAAAAAGCATAGAATATTAGGGGGGGGTGTTATAAAAAAATAAAATATGCTTATTAAACAACTATTAGTTTTATCAATCTTTGAATAAAAGAAGTAGCCACTTAATAGGCATATTATATTCTTTCACAACCGGGAGGGGTGCTCCGCAAGGGGTGATTTTAATATACATAAATCCCGTGCAACTTCCACTACACGAACCGTATTTCGACTTAACACCAATTAAAGTCACGCATACGAAGACAACATACCTAAGTATTTGAACAATATCGCCCAAAATTTAAATAAGCACTAGCCAAACTTATTGCACATACTTTTTTCAGCGCCTGACGAGTAGTTAGTACCTATCTGAGATTAGATTCACCGTGCCGTACTTATACACGATTACTAGTAATTCCTTTTTCACGCAGTCGAGTTACAGACTGCAATCCATTAAATGTTTATCCATTTTTGGAGGATTAGCTCAATTTCACAATTTCACATCCTTTTGTAAGGTTTATGTGGCACGTCTATAGCCCACAATATTTAGGCCATGATGACTTGTCTTAGTCCCTGTTATCATATCCAATATAGCGGAGAACTACTTTATATATAAATAAAGTAAGGGTTTACGTTAATTTAATGGAACTAACCAAAATCTCGCGACATTAACTGAAGACAGCCGTGCAACGCTTGTAAATATATTATCTTTTTTGATGCTTAGTCTCACAAACGGGACAGAGGCATCATTTTAATTGTCTACAAATATGTTAGTAGAAATCAATAAAAGATATATATAAATATTCAAATTGTGGTAAGGTTTTTTGCGTATCATCAAATTAAACAACATACTTCACTACTGGTTTCAGAAACGGTCTAATGATTTCAGTTCCAATGTTGCCAAATTACTCTTGAGGTGGAATGCTTACACTTTCATTTATAGAATAAATTGCATATCTAATCTATGACATTCATCATTTTCTGCTTTGACTATTGGGGTATCTAATCCTGTTCGCGACACAAAGCCTTCGTCCCTCAACGTCAGTTATCACATAAGGGGATGCTTTCACCTATACCTGTGCCATAGTTTCTCATACGAGAAGAGGTATAACAAAATTTCATCTCTACACCTGCAGTACTTTAATACCCCCTCATAAGTAACTCTAGCGAATTAGTCCCTACTATGGCTTTATTCGCTGTCTAGGTACCCTTTAAACCAATTAAAGATGAATAACACTAGTCTTTTACGTATTACCGCGACTGCTGGCACGTAATTTGGTCAAGACTTAGGTAAGCAATGTCATTATCAAAAATCTACCTAGAATTTTATTTGATATAATCAATTTTGCATCAACTATTTGTTGGTGCAATCAGCTATTGCTATACATTCTTCCAAATTGCTGGTTCAGCCGTTAGGCTATTGACCAATATTCCTCACTGCTGTGATAATAATCGTGGGATTTATTCAGTCCCACTGTGATCGATCAACCTTTCAGTTTCGACTACGTGTAAAAGGCTAGTTAAACCACTACTTTAACTACTACAACTACACGAGATACATGCTTCTAAGAGCGAAACCTTAGTTCCTTTGTTATTATAAGGGATCTTTCTCCTTACTCCAAGGCAGTCACGTTATCTTATACTCACCTGTACACCACTGCTTCGCTCATATTTTTAAAATATGAGCGAAGTCGTACGATTAGCATGTGTCAAGCATTTGGACAGCGTTCACTCAGAGCCATCATCAAACTCAACTTATTTTTATTTATGTAAATGTTTATGCTTTTATTACATATGCATGTTTCACATTATAATCTTATAACATATATTATCTTGTTTGTGTGGTATATAATAATGTTTTACATACCACCATTACAGTATTTTAACAATTGTATAGTAAAATTTAACATATATAACAGGCTACGGAGTACAAATTACGTAGTACGAAGTACAAAGTAGCGCTGCTTGCACTTCGTAAGCATAATATTTTATCATTAATTTATCTATATACATATGTTTTTCGATTGTTGTTTTTTATGTTTACGTAGTTAAGCATAGAAAAAAATAAAAAAAAAATAGTCTATTTGTTAAGTTATCAAAAATTAAATGATAACTTAACTTTTACGCACATTTACGGATACAGGTAAGCCGGTTCCTGTTGTTGTTCATTACTCTAAACAAAGGCTAAATTTGGGATTGATATTTCAACTGTTATTATACTAAACTAAGAAAAATCATATATAAAAAGTATATTATCTATTTGCTGTTACAAACCAAAAATTTTATCTTTGCATCATTTATATGCATAAATATAATTAGCTTTGGACTTCCCTATGCTATTAATCCTAAGATAGCATCAAACAATATGTATCACAATAAAATATTTGTTTGTTTTTTCTTAACAATGCTAAAAAATAACCATAGAACTTTATTTTAAATATACCGGAATTATCGGCAAATGGTAAAAGAATGTATATGTGTATATACTTTAAATATTAGGTATGCCTTACTCCTGATATGTTTAAAACAAAGTTTAAGTTCTTAAGGAAGCAGAAACATATATATACCAGTACTATCAATTATAGTTTTGTTACAAAAATACGAGCCGTAAATAAACGAATGAACCTTGGTAAAATATACTTTGAAAATATGTATATCATTGCTGCAAGTAAGACAAAGGCAAATATAATTTGATTTAAGAAATAGAAAGGTACCAACTGTGGCATATGAAATATAAAATCTGTATGTTGGTGCTATCATCACTGATTTCTGCATCATAATCTAACTAAAGATAGGGTTAACTAGAACGAAAAATTATACTATATTCATAAAAATTTAGGATGACTTTATTATTCAAAAAAAAGTATGTATGCTAGGAGTATCTACAATCATCAATAAATTAGGCGTAACCGAAATAAAGCAGTGTAGGAAACTATTATAAATTTATACCCTAATTTTGCATTAAACTTATCCTATAATATAAGATGGAATATTTAATTATAATTTTATATCGAATTATAATTTTGCTGCTACCCACCGTAATAAAACAAGTTAAGATATATTGACATTATTTTTACACAGGTGTCATAAATTACTAGGCTGTATAACGTATAAATATTGATTTATTATCTGCAAATAAGCTATATATGACTAGCTTTGGACAGTGTATAAAATATTTCATATATTTGTCCTTATCTAGTGTAAGTCCAAGGCATCTTTAATATATGAGGAAGTTAATACTACAAACACTTGTGCTTGTATAAAAGCTATACCCAGTTCTAACCCTGAAAACGCTATAATAAACGCTAAAGGTATTAAACCTACAAAAAAATAAACAAAACCTGAAGTCATAATATTATAAGCAAATCCACTTAATATGTTTAGCAGCATATGCCCGCTTAAAATATTAGCTGCTAGTCTTAATCCCAGCGATACGTTTCTAGCTAAATACGAAATAAATTCTATTATTACTAATAAAGGTAAAAGACCCAAAGGACAACCCGCAGGTACAAATAAAGAAAATAATTTTAAGCCGTGTTTTTGGAAACCTAATATAGTTGCACCTAACACCACTGTAAAACTAATAAAAAATGTTAGAATGAAGTGAGAGGTCGATGCAAAACTATACGGAACCATACCTACTAGGTTGTTTATAAGTATAAATAGGAATAGTGTGTATATAAAAGGAAAGTAAATCTGTCCTTTCTTGGAGTTTATTTGGTTTATAACTATACTATTAATAGTAGCATATATTGACTCTTGACTTATTGATCAATAATTAGCTACTATCTTATCTTTATTAGTACTTAATAAATTAAAAGTAAAAGCAATAACTGTAGCGGTTACTAAATAAAATGCTATATTGGTTACAAATATCCGTAAATAACCTAAAATAGGAACATCTAAACTTATAAGATTTCTAATTTCAAATTGATCAAGTGGGCTATTAGCTCAGCAAGGCATTTTTTTTATTGAAACCATTTTCCCAGCTAAAAAGCAGCAACTATACTCGTATTGATATTTTCCTAAATCAGTTAAACTTTCTCCTTCTGATATAACACACTCTTGTGGAATAGTGGTAATATATCAGATAGAAAATAATACTATAGAAAATAATACTATAGATATTAATACCATAAATAATAGAAATACAGGTAAATTAATTGAATACTTTCGCATGTATAGTAAAGTAAATCTAGGTAACAATCGCATTTCGCTAAAATAAGTCATATAAAATTTAAAATGTATAAAATACTAGAATATAAGGCTTTATGTAGAAAAGCTATTCTATTGCCCCACTGTCTAGATGTTTGGCTGCCTTAATACTAACTTATATATTAATGTTTGTTAGCGCCAATACAGCGGGCTCAAATTTTATAGCTATACATATATATGTAAGCTATAACCAAGCTATGTGTAAGCGGGTGGCATGGCAACTGACGGTTGCCACTGCATACGCAGGATTGGGATATAAGACCCTGTATATAATGTGTTTATATGGGTAAGTAAATCTGTCCTTTATTTAATTTTATTTTGTTTATGCTAATAATAGTAACGTAAACACAGTTGGATTACTAGTATTTTTAGCCATATGTAGATAAAAGAAAATTATCATGCGTAGCAGGAGCCCTATATGACTCGGCCATTTACTCCGGCTTGTCGTGCTCCAGGTTTTCGTTATGCTCATCTTCATGCTACTCATGCTCATGGTGCCCATTTAACGGATAGCTCTGCTGCTACGCACTACGCACCCTTGATTAAGCTATTGCTGCTCATACTGCTCTGATGCCTCGTTCAGGTTGTGGTGCTTCACATCTTAGTCATCCAAATTGTGGCGATTAAGACCCTCGTCATCCAGATGATTGCTGCTACGCGCTACGCACCCAAATTGTTATGATCGTTTTCTGCCCCTAAAACAAAGGACCTCCTTTGGACCCACAGCTAGAGAATGGTCACACATAACTATTTCTACTTTATGCATTTATTTTTTTTTACGTTATTTTATTAACAACATAAATAAAATTTATGTTTTACCGTTTTTATGCAACATACAATAATAGAAATGCCATCATAAGAGCAAATAATCCTGTAGCTTCTGCAAAGGCAAAGCCTAATATAGCATAAGCAAACAACTGCCCTCTCAAGGCGGGGTTTCTAGCGACACCCAATATTAATGCTCCAAAAACAACACCTATACCAACACCAGCACCAATTAAACCTGTTGTAGCCATACCTGTACCTAAAATTTTTGCCGCTTGTATCATTATAACCTTTAATATATTAATAGTATTAAAAATATAGCCAAATAACTAATAAAAAGGGTTAAATCCCTATAAATGAAAATGCATATTTAACAATTTTAATTGTTGATACAAACAATAAATTTAAGCCTATAACAGTAATAATAATTGTATCATATCATACCAATTGAATTTTAATACATGTATATCTATTCTTATATGGTTTAATGCTTTTATTTTTAAATACTAAAGATATATAGCTAGGTGTTAATACTAAGGTATACCTAGCTATATATCAATAATAAGCCTATGCATATATAGAAACACAAGGTACTACGCTCCAACCCCGCGTAATACAGTGACAACAACCAGATTTTTTGCCTCCTCATCTTAATCTTTAGTTAATATGACTAGTTATTAATAATGTATGTGTTGTCACATACACTCTACAGTATATTGAAAATCACTAAATGAATTTTGCGTTTTATAAACCAAAAGATGCAAACTTACGTAATACTAATAAGAAAGGAATCTATACCTTACTCAGTATTCTTTATTAAAAAAAGAAAAATTTAATCTCATTAAAAGGGTTTTACTGTCTAATAATTATTATGTTTATAATTATACTCTAATTTTTTATATACATATCCTTGACACCTCTTTTATGGATGTTTAGTTTTTTATATGCTTACGATGTGCAAGCAGCGCTACTACGTAATTTGTACTCCGTAGCAAAACAATAAGTTAAGCATGCATTATTAGGAAATTTCCCTTTATATTGAGTGTTATACATTTATTTATTATTATTTTTATTAGGGAGCATTAGACAAATTAGGAGTGTATAATATCAATGGAGTGCGAAGCAGCGAAGCAGCGAAGCAGCGAAGCAGCGAAACAACAGGAGATTAAGTAAATAATTAAATTTGAGCAAAAAAGGGATCAGCTTAGATGCGTATAATATTATATATGTTATATAAAAAATTAGGATTAATAATAAAACAAATTTTTATACCAGTTCTAATATATATATGTATTAATTATATAATTCTAGCCGTATGTATAGTTTCATTTTAGTGTGTAGCTTTTGCAAACATGCTTATAAAGTTCTAATAGATAAAAAGATTTAACTTTTAAAACGTACAAATTATTAATTATTATATAGATAAAAATAGAGTAAATTCTTATCTAAGATTCGAACTTAGATCCAGATATTAGGAATATTCTGCTCTACCGTTAAGCTAATAAGAATATAAAAATTTTTATATCTATATAGATAGCGCTGCGGTGCAGCAAATATCTAGAAGCTCGTTATTATATAATTTAATTTATTAGAGATATGGAGGAATCGAACCTCTTATATATGATCTGCAATCAAACCGCACTACCCTGTACAACATATCCCTTATTTTAATGTATATATATATGATATTAAAGTATAATAGGTTTTAATCTATAAGTTTTAATGTACTTAATTACTGATATGCCTAAGTGTAATTGCTGCGCAGTTGCGCAGCAATTACACATTGAGGTACACCAGTAAAAATAAACAAAGCCAAATTAATTGCATTTTAAAAAGGTGTACTTACTAAGTTATGCATGCGGAACATCAAAATAAGTAAAATATAATGACCAGTAAATTACTAAAAACTTAAAATAGAAAAATTCTACATATGGAATATAAATTAGCAAGCAACTAAAAAAGGGAATTCTTATCTAAGACTCGAACTTAGATACAAATATTAGAAGTATTCTGCTCTACCATTGAGCTAATAAGAATAATATTAATACTGATTGTGTATATAAGTAATTGTGTATATAAATAATTGCGTAGATAAATAAATTAAGTGGTGGTATACGATTAAATTTTTTTGTTAACACAACACGATCTTTTGTTAGTTTTTGTATTTTTAATTTAGAAAACACAATCAATGTAACGGGTATTGCGGTTGTAAGAAATACAGTAAATGTACCGCATTCAGCATATACAGCAAAAGCAGTAAGTATAGCGCATGCTGACCTGTCGGTGCATGCAGGAAAAACAAAAGAAAATTTGCGACTAATCATTGATATAATTATTGTTCTCGTAATCACGATACAAATTTTTCTATGGAAACAGACTCTATCACAATAGGCATAGAACTATGTAATATACCACAGATCTCCGAGCATTGTCCATAAAAAGTTCCTTCTCTACTGATAATAACAGATGTTTGGTTTAATCGTCCAGGATAAGCATCACACTTTAAACCTAATGCTGGACAAGCTAAAGAATGTATAACATCAGCCCCTGTAACAATAATCCTTACATGAGTATGTTCTGGTAAAATAAGTCTGTTATCTACCTCCAACATTCTAAGCGTACCATCTTCTAAATCAGATTCAGGTATTAAGTACGAATCGAACTCAATAAACTCATCATCACTGTTTAAAAAGTCAGGATACTGATAACTTCAATATCATTGATGTCCTTCTGCTAATATAGCCATAGCTGGATCAATTACTTCATCCATTAAATATAATAGCTTAAAAGACGGGAAAGCGATTAAAATTAATATTAAAGCAGGAGTAATAGTTCAAATCAATTCAATCAATGTACCATGACTTGAATATTTAAATGAAATAGGTGATTCTGTAGTAGTATATTTTCTAACTATGATTATTAATAATCATCCTACTCCAAATAGTATTATCACTAAATAAAACAGTATATTATTATGTAATTCTACTAAAGCTTCCATTTGCGGAGATGCACTATCTTGAAAATATATACCTCAAGGTCTAGGTGCATCAGTATGCACATTATTAGAATCAATAGCCTGGTTTAAAATACTTTTAATGCCAATACGAACATTACTAACATCTACTAAACTATTTTCATCACCAAGAACGCCTAAAGCCTTTTGAACAAGAGAATCTTTGTTTCTACTAGCGATATCTAGTGCATCAACACCACGGTTTTCAGGTAAAAAAACAAAATTTTGTCTCTGCCCGTTAGGGTTTAATTTTAGAGTAGCCCCTGTGAAACTATCTATAAACGTACGTGATCCATCCGGATCCGTGATTTTTATAAGAGGTTTAAGTACTCGTGGACATGTATTTGCAATGGCCTCGTGCGAAGAACCAGTATTTGTGAATATGCCAGGTCCTGATGCGGTAACTTTAGGTCGTATTATGCCTGATAATGTTAGCAAAGGAGCAGAGTGAATTATAGTTAAACTATGTGGCAACTGGCTTCTTATATCATCTGATTCCATAGATAATTCAGTTAATGTATTTTCAACTAAACTAATTAATGGAACTATAATTAAAAAATATGCAAAGTAAACAACTGTAGATATTTGTCCAAATTCTATAAATGGGGATTCCACGTGTTTAGCACCTAGTTCCATCAAGATTAAAAAATTACCTACAAATAAAAAAAAAACTACTTTACTTAAAGGTTTAAATTGTATACCCCTAGATCTAGAAAGATCAGTGAAGGGCATAATTAGTAATATTAATATAGCAGAAAACATAGCAATTACACCTAAAAGTTTATTAGGTATAGATCTAAGTATAGCATAAAATGGTAAAAGATATCACTCAGGTACTATGGCAGGAGGAGTTTGCATTCCATTAGCCATTACATAATTTTCACTGTCTCCTAATAAATTAGGCATAAAAAATACAAATATAGATAATACTAATATAAAAATAAATATTGTAATTAAATCTTTAAAAATAAAATAAGGGGCGAATGGTAATCTGTCATAATTAGCTGAAGCACCCAAAGGATTACCTGAACCTGCTTTCTCATGCAGTACAATCATATGCATTAAAACTAAAGCAGCTAATATAAAAGGTAAAACAAAATGTAAGGCAAAAAATCTATTTAATGTAGCATTATTTACACTGAAACCACCTCAGATAAACTCAACTATATCTTGTCCAACTCATGGTATGGCGCTCATAAGACTAGTTATAACTGTTGCGCCTCATAAACTCATTTGACCATATGGTAAAACATACAAGTATACTTAATATAAACTGTAAGTTATTTATAAAAAGCTAGAATAACTTTGAATTCATATATTCTATTAGTTTATGACAACTAAATACTCCGACTGTGCATTAAGCATCATTTCAGACACCCATCAGTGACCCAGTCTGTCGCGGTCATTATAATAACCGACGATCTCTAACATAATAATATAGCTGACTATATAGTTAACTTTACACTATATATCTATATTAAAAGTTCTTTGATCGTACCACTAATATTGCCTAAGAAATAAATATATCTCTTAAATAACCTTGTCAGGCTATTCCACTTTAATTTTTATTTTTTTTATAAAATTGCATAAAAATTTGTACTCATGGGACTATGGTTTAAATTAAACAACTCTTGAACAAACAACAATTAAATTTGTAGAAAAAGAACAATTAAATAAACAATATAGGTTAAGATGTAATTTTACTTTGTTATAAATTTAACAATTCAACGTTTTTTTAGTATTTTTTTAGGTGTGTTCATAGCTCTTCATATAGTTTTTACACTACACCTTAATGATTCAGCTCCTGCCGTAATACTAGGGTATTCACCATACACCGTTCTATCTAAATTGAACAGTATTATGGGTTTAGAATATTTTGCCATGTTAGCTAGGCTTTCTTTGGAGTATACAGACTTTTTACGAGTTAAAGCAGCTGCTTTAATATTTGCCTTGTGTACCTCACTCATTACTTTACCTTTATTTAAATCACCTATTTTTAGACGGCGTTCTGGGCTATAGTTTTCTACCATTTTTATTCTCGTTATTTCAGAGTGCTTATAGCCAAAAGTGTTTCCAGCTTCAGTCACTATATTATAATCAGGTAATAAAGATTTCAAATAATAATCCTCTAAGTTTAGCAGTTCTTTATTATTTTCTTTAGTAACAACTTTTGGGAAGATATGTAATATCATAAAAGCAAAATTGTCTATCCCATACTTTTTTACTGCAGCTTTTACTATCTTGCTACCAGTAAAATTAAATAAATGCTTACGGAACCTAGCATTGAATTTATTTGTGGAAGCGGATCCTACGTAACAGCTTAAATTAATTTTATTTAAAATTAAATATACACCGGCTATGTTCCTAGTTTCGTTTAACACTTTATTTTGAGTTGACTTTTCATTTAAACTTTCATATATGTGTACAGGTTTAAGGTTGTTTCCACTTATAAAATCTGTAACATCTTTATAATACTCTTGTAAAGAATTATCATTACCTAATTCTTTTTTTTTGATTATATTTAATGATCTAGAACAAGTAGAAAAATGTTTTACACCGCCTTTACCATAAAAAGATATAGCTGACATAGTGCTTAATCTTTTACTTGTAGAAACAAAGCCTAAGCAAAACATGGCTTGTTTAGTCTTTACTTTATTTCATTGTTTTTTCTCGTTGTTTTTTATATTGTTTAATTTATACCATTTTGGGCTATTTAAAAAACCCAGGAATGCTGTAGCCATCATTAAAATAAATATAACTGTACCTATAGTTCAAACTAATGTTCTAGGAGCTTTATATGATCCATAATATAGTCCTCTACCTATATGGAAATAAACTGTAAAGAAGAATGCGGAAGCTGTGTTTGAATGTAAATATCGTATCAATCATCCATTGTTAACATCACGCATAATATGTTCTACTGAATCAAACGCTTCTAAAACATTAGAATTGTAATGCATTGCTAATGTTACTCCTGTTATAATTTGTATTATTAAACAAAAGGCTAATAAAGAACCAAAGTTTCATAAAAAACTTAAATTAGATGGTTGCGATGAATCTATTAAATATGAATTGACCAACTTTAATAAAGGATGACTCTTGAATATTCTCATTTTTATCATATATATGTTATAACTTTATTTATAAAAATTAATGTGCCTACAAAACAAATAAGGTTATTGTAGGTATTATGATTTATTGCGAATTGTATATTAAAACGCAATCTGTCTTATGATATCTTGCAAATTGTATATTAAAACGCAATCTGTCTTATGATATCTTGCGAATTGTATATTAAAACGCAATCTGTTTTATAAATATAATAGTAAATATTTGCATATCTATATGCTTGTAATGTGATTGCATAATTTTGTAAGCATGATACTCCTACGAAGTAGGCATGCAACACAAACGTTTATTTTTCTTTTTTATATTTATTTTTTTGTTACTTAACTTTATATATTTCTGATATTTCTATCATACTTACGAAGTGATGCTCATACCCCTACGAAGTAGGCATGCATAAATTTGTTAGCAAGCAATAAAAAATAAATAAACCGTGGATCAAGTATAATATACTTAACCGTATTTAAATCAGTTTTTGTTTTATGTGAGTTGTTTATGCCACATTTCCGACTTTTACAAGACGGCTCAGACTATTTCATCATCTTTAATTACTTTTTATCTTTAACGCAAGGCAACATACGTACAAATGGCTGCTTACGAAGTTAAGTACAGTTGTAAGTGTAGACTAGCATGTAAACATTACTCTAACTTTTATTAACCTAAAAAGAAAAATAAAAGTCGTATAATCAAGTATTGGTAAATACGAAAAACATAATCCAGTAATACATCAGTCAATAAATATATTGTTAGGTCTAAATATATGTATTTATAAACAAAATAAACAACATATGATTATAAATTTAATAAATATAAACAAGATATGTTGATATTAATAATAAATATATATGTCTAGGTAAAAAACTACTGATTCATACCTTCATACCATAAGATCCAATACGTATGTAAGATTCAGATTTGGTATGCTGCAGGTTAGATTTTGCAAAACCTCTTAAAGTAACTGAAGATAATCCTTTATAAGAAGAATCCATATCTTTTATATTACCAGTATATCTAAGTTTAAAAACAGATTTAGCAGCAGTATTACGCTTAGTCAATCTACCTGCTGCCTCAATTCTTATACCAGTTACGTCCACGTTTTTTATATCTTTAAACACTTTTTTTTGTCTATCTTGTGTATAATCAGGAGATGTTAAGTTTATAAATGTGGGTGCAAAGATTGCTTGTTTTTGGTTTTCAACAGATATACCATTGCAAGTATTGCAAATGTTGTTTACATGTTTAGATGTTTTAAAATTTTTAAATATATCCATACCTCGGCTGGTATATACTCTTGATAATAGTGAATCTACTCCATCCTTATCTAATGGATGCGGAGCAAGCACACGTAAAAGGTCATTATCACTATTAATCATTAAGCTTTGCTTGCTATTGATAGTATTTACTTTCAAAGTTTCACTATTATCATTAAAGAGTAATTGTACATTTTTCCTGTCATTATTTGTGTTTAAATTAAAGGCCTCATTATTAGTAAAGCTGTTTGCTTTTAAGTTTTGTAATCTTTTTTCTCGAGTATATATATCATTATATACTGCTAATTTATCCATATCTGGTACTGTAAATAATCATAAAGATTTATCTAATACCTTAATTATATTATTTTTTCTGTTTTTTAATTTTGTCATTAATGTTTCTGAAAAAATATAACTATTAAGATATATATACTTAAGATCAACAATATTAAACTGAATATTTTTATTGTAAATCTTTTGTACCAGGTCCACCAAAGGTAAAATAAACCTTTGGTCAAATTTAGACTTATTAAAGTGTATTAATTGCCTAATATAAATAGATAGTATTTCTTCGCGTAAAGATTTAGCAGCATAATTATTATAAAAAGAATAAAACTTTTCATTATATATACACTTACCATGTGATATATCAGCATTTCTATCTATGTGTATAGAATCATTGGCAGCATTAGCACGTGCAATAGCATCCATATTTATTGATATGTTACTTTTTTGCTGTTTTATTTTGGAGTTAAAAATCAAGATATCTAAACCTTTATTTTTAATTGTTTTTAATTTAATGTTAGAAGGTCAGTCTACTTTATTTACAAATTCAGGAGCCGTGTTAGACTTTAAAATATTTTCTTTTATAAAATTGGGTAAAAAAGTATCCATTACATCTAAGGAAGCAATCTTTTTTAGTTTGTTAAGATAATATATTTTTTGTCTATTGTAAGTATATATGGTAATAATTATTTGGTCATTTGTATGTTTCAATTGTGGTTTGCTAGTTAATATCTTGTTGATAGATAGCCTTCTAGCTTTAATGCGCAAACGACGAGATTTAATACTTTTTTCCAACTTGCGGCTGTAAAAATTAAAATAACTTTTTACTATTCTAAGTAGGACCTTATTAAGACTAGGTAAAATTTTAAGCAGATTCATATTAAATGTATAGATACTATTGTACCATTCATCACTCAATGGAGAAAAATGTCGTGGTTTACCTATGTAGTTATTCGCCTTAATCTGTGTTTGCAGCTCCGCAGGAGCCAACCTTTTTAATAATTTATGACTTTTTGATGCTTGCTGATCTAACTTTTTGCATGCATCAGTACTATACTGTACTTTATTATTTAGTAGTTGACGTGTATTTTTACTTATCATACTTCTGTCGCTGTGAAACAATAGAAATTCTTTTGCTATTGATTGCCTCGTAACATAACACATATTACTATTAAAATTATTGTAATTATAAATAATGTTATTGCTACTTATATTCTTGTTATTCATATTTTTCAAAGGATTACGATTGTCGTTATTTTTATTTATATTATATAATGGCACGTATACTAATTTATAAAATAGCCAATATATAATATTAAAAAGGACATCATTAGCCGTTTAGCTTTACTTGTATATTGTATACTGCCCCTAAAATTAACCTTTAAGTTTTTCTTATCGGTATTACATAACATGCATACTATAAGTTATGCATGCTAATATTGAAACGTCAACACTAACACATATGGTAAAAATTAATACAGATGTAGTGATTACTAATTATACTAATAAACAGTAAAAATATGATATTCCAAAAAATAAAAAAGTACTTAAAGATGCCAAGCATAGTTGGAAGGTTATAGTCAGCAATACTCACCTTCTAGTCGTTGAACGTCTTCACTAATTATATGACCTATATGCGATAAACATATATAAAGCTCTAGTGAATTTCGCTTCAAATACGCTTATTAATAACAAGTGTTTTTTGAAATTTGCTCAGTGTTTGCCAATGATTACTTAAACATTGGGGGACTAAATTCAATCCGTTATTTTTATCTTTTGTATTATATTGCGCAGCAATCAGCGTGTTTTACTTATGCTTAGTTTATTAAATGCTTACGAAGTGCAAGCAGCGCTAGTTTGTACTTCGTATAAATGTATATAAAGTATAAGCAATTAGCTATAAGTTAATAATGGTTAACTTCTTATACTACTAGCAGGGTATGCATGCCTTGTTTAATCAATCTACTTAGATATATAATACTCCCTTACTGAGTGTTTTACATTCTTTTTCTTAAGTATAACTAAGAAAAAGATTGTAGAAGATCGGGTGTGGTTCTATACTAAGTAGAGAATTAGCGAAGTATCAGTAAAAGATTAATAAAGCAACCAAGCGTATGTAGTGATGTAATTGCTTAGGAAGTGCAAGTAGCGCTGCTTGCACTTCGTAAGCATCCAAACCAGACAGCTATAGATAATATGCGTTAATATTTAACACATTACAGTATATTAATAATAGTAAAAATTAGATAATATTCATGTTAACTCTTTATTGCTATTATATCTTATATAATATATATAGTATCTATAAAACGCTATCCAATAATATAGGCTACTGTATAATACTTATAGGGTAAAATAGGCAGTCATAGATATATTATATTAATAAAAGAAAATATTTAAGCAGCAAGTTTTGTATAAGCAGGTTTGGTTGTTTTACTAGATAGTAATATGCAGTTTTGGCTTCAAGAGATTAACCTCGTAAGTATGCTTAACAGACTAAAATATAAGAAGCTAAGCATACCTAATTTCGAAAAGAAATGATGTATTACGTATATTTTTTGCTGTCATGCCTAAAGGACCTGATAGCATAGACTCAGAAACATATACACTGAGGCATGACATAAGTTAAGCTCACACAGTAAAGCTTAAAAATATAATAGAAAAACTATATTTTGCATTTGCAGTATAAAATATAAGCTGTACTCAAATTTAATCTAAGGTTAGCGCTTATACAGATTAATATTGCATAATTCAATAAAAATATAATTCATTATATATATAAGTAATATTCATGTATCTAGATAATAAAGCATATAATATATAAGCCATATAGTTAATAAATATATAATTAATTTTAATGGCATATTACACACTATTTTTTTTTTACCATTTAATGTATAACATAGGAAGTACGAAACATCAGGAAATAGGAGTGTGTAACATCAGAACTACGTACTATAAGTAAATAAAATACTTACGATTTATAACTTAAATGCTAATATATAACATCTAAATAAGTAAATAGTATAGAAATATAAATTATATAAATGGTAAGTATGCATTAAATAATAACATATAAGCATATAAGCAAAACTATATGTTAAATTATGGTACATAGATATTAAAACTCTAAATTTGCTTTAATTTAAAACAAGCAGGGAGAGTAGATTAAAGCAGTTACAGAATAATGTAAACCATCTAATATGGGTGCAGGATATATACCTAATACTAATGTAAATAAAACCAATGTTAATAAAATATAGAATTCACGTTTATTAAGATCAGGAACATTTATCTTGAAAAATTTAGAATATGATCCTGCAAAAGCTATTCTGTTGAACATGTAAATGCTATAAGCAGCAGAAAATATAATGGATGAACTAGCTAGAGCTCCCAGTATTGTAGACTTTTGAAACGCTCCATACAATGATAAAAATTCACCTACAAAATTTAGAGTAAGAGGAACACCACAGTTACCCAAACAAAGTAGGAACAATACAATAGAGAACAAGGGCATTACTTGGGCTATACCACGGTAATAAGTTATCAGTCTAGTAGAAGATCTATCATATAAAACACCTCCTACGCAAATAAATAAGCCAGAAGACACAAAACCATGAGCTAAACCTAAGGTTATTCCTCCTTCTATACCTTGTATAGTATTACTGAAAACACCCATAAGGTATACTGCAGCATGTGATACAGATGAATATGCTATAAGCTCTTTTACATCTATTGTTCTTAACGTACTTATACTAGCATATATAATAGTAATGACACCAATCAAATATATGAGATAAGTGTAATTTAAGCAAGCTTTTGGTAATAAAGGTAATATTAATCTAAGTATACCATATAAGCTTAGTTTAAGAACTATTCCTGCTAATATTATACTACCACTTAATGGTGATTCAACATGAGCTTTTAACAGTCAAGTATTTAAAAAAATAACAGGTGTTTTAACTGCAAAAGCTATAAAAATACCACAAAATAAGAAAAATTGAGTATAATAGTTTAAATTAGTTTTATATAAAGCATCAAAATCAGTGGTTCCTATTATGGAAGACATTGTAACTATAGATAATAATAAAAATAAAGAACCCAAAAGTGTGTATAAAAATAGGTAAAAACTAGCTCTTACCCTATTGCTTGAACCAAAAGACCCTATCAGTAAGAACAAAGGAGGTAATATACTTTCAAAAAAAATGTAAAACAATAAAATGTCTAGTACTAAAAACACGCACAATAGTAGTGTTTCCAACAACAATATTGTTATAAGAAATGATCTTAAGTTGTGGGATATAGATGTTCAATTAGATAACAATGCAATAGGCATTATTATTGTTGTTAACAAAACAAAATATATAGATAAACCATCTACACCTAAATAAAAACTAAAGGTATTTACTTCATGATATTCTTGTACAAATTGAAATTGATTATTAGTGAAATCAAAAAATGCAAATAACACTAAAGACACAAATAAGGCTAATATTGATGTTTTCAATGCTGTAGATTTAAGGGAGATGTCGGTTCATTTAATTATATATTTAAGAATTAGTACATTAGGCTTTAACATGTGTGGTTTGTTAACTGTTTTTACTTCTGAAGGTTTTGTTTGTGAAAGCGGTAACTTACTATTATAAGTCACATGTGCAAGCGCACTCGCATATGCAGCATAATAATCCTGAGGTTTAAGCACTAGTTTATTTACATTTAAGTTTTCGTCCTTATCACCACTAACAACTTTAATTTTTGTTTTATCATTATCCCCAGTAATAGCCTCAGCTTTCACATTGTGCGTTAACGTGGTAATAATCAGTATTCCTGCCATGGGTATTAATAGTATTAATATTATTATCATGATACATCCATCATATAAAAAATTTACCTCATAATACTTTTATTACCTATATATTTAGCTATTTACATATATATTAATAATTGTACTAGAGTGTCTTGATGGTGTAAACATCAAACTATATGTTAACAAAGTAAAATTTGCGAAAAAAGTGTACGTAGTATTAATATCGAACTGTGTAATATATATTTTTGTAGGCTTACTTAGCTATTGATACTTATTAGTTGCATGCAAACATGCAGTAAAATTATATAGCTTTTATCTTGTGAATGTCTTATTTATTAGTTAGATTGATATAAGATATATGCATATTTTTTGCCACACGTATTTTAGCTTTTGTTACAGATCTAAAAAATACTTACTTAATATTTATTTTTTTTTTACCTTTTATCATACCCATTTTAATTTTATGATTGATTTTTTTTTCATACCAACAAGCAAAAATCACCTAATGTGATGTTACGTAAGTATAAAAAAAGATCAAAATTAGTACTCCGTAGGCGATTGAGTATGAGCAGTGGCTAGTATAATGCATGCGTTAAACATTATATAGTCTATAATAGATGCACATTACTGGGAATTAAATCAAAGCTAATAAGAATGCAAGGAAATAAGAAAATAAAAGCCAGCACAAGGGGTAAAAGTATAGTTCAACAAAATGACATCAATTGATCATAACGTATTCTAGGAAATGAAGCTCTAGCCCATATAAAAATAAAGATCATTATACAGGATTTTAAGCCTAACGTAAGCCCATACACCATTCCTTCTATTATAGGATAAGACAATAGAGTTTCATAATCTGAGTTTATAATATTAGCATATAAATAGGGATCAATTTCTTTAAATAAATATATGAGGGGTATGAAATTAACTAAGTAGCCGCCTAAAAAAAGTATAGTTGTCAGTATACAAATAAGAACAATACTAGCATACTCAGCTAGAAAGAAAAAAACAAAAATAACTGCTGCATGTTCTGTCATAAAACCGCTAACTAACTCTGATTCCTTGTGTAATATATATATATATAAGAGAAATAAACCTTTTAGTTCATTTATTAGTTATTCACTTTAAATCTATATTGCTTTTTATAAACAAGGCTTGCGCCAGTATTAATTTAAATATTTACCAACTGTAACTTTAGATATATCTAAATACTTGGCTAATTCAACATTATTTTTAAAGTTTTTAATTAGATTGTTTTTTAAATCAAATATACCTACACCGTTTCTATGTTTACTTAATCTATCGCTTATATATTTTTTTTTGCTTATTCACTATGTTTGGTAAAAAACATAGGGTTCAACTCACCTGGTTTATTTATCAATTTCAAAGTTTCCTCCTTATGTGATTTACCGTGAATAAGATGATTAGACTTATTATCAAATCTTTTTAACATTTTTAATTTAGCTTCGTCTGTATGTTTATAGCCTTCAATTCTTGTAGCTGTTCTCATAAAATTATACAAGCTATAAAAGGGATATTTTTTAATATAACTTGTTTCTAAGTCTGTTAAAGCTTTATTACTTGCCAGTTTACTATGATAAATAAAATATTCGTAAACACAAAACTCAAACTTATTTAAGCCATATTTTAATATAGCATTTTGTAAGGCGATAATAGATTTTTTGTTTGCAGGATATTCAATAAGTCTTAAATATAAATCCTTACGAAGTGCAAGCAGCGCTACCTATATATCGCCTATTATTTACAGTATTTACAAAACAATTTATACCTGCTTTATTTTTTAGTATTTTATTATATGAAATAACCGTTTCATTCTTATTTAAATTATGAAAAGCTTTTATAGGCACAGGAGTGGATAAATTGTCCAACTATTGATAAAAAGAAAAAGATATATAAATAAAACTATAATAGCCTATTTTTGTTAGATATAAGTACGAAATCATATTTTATAAGTGTTATTTGTACACAACCTAGATTTCTAATATATATATATATATATATTACTTTTACATTCACATGTAAGGTTGGACTATATTTTATTAAATACAATATAAATTTGTATTTAATGATTGCGTGTAGTCTCTGAAGATCCTATTAAGATACCTTAATATCTGTTTGTTTCCTGCTGATTGTCTTATAATTTTAAGGTTTTCCAGCATATAGCAATCTTTTACGAGACCAAATCATATTGTTTTTAGTCAATAGCCTCGGCTAAATCGAAAGGAGCTCTGTTTGTTTCTGCTATGGACCCTATAAAAAATATGATAAATATAGGTAATAGTGGTACGATGTATCATACTGCTTTTTGAGATTCTATATTAACAGTTAAACTTAAACTACCTGATAACAATATTACAAGTAAAATAGCCGAACTTAAAATTAACTCATAGCTAATTAATTGAGCTGTACTTCTTAATGATCCTAGGAATGCATATTTAGAATTAGCGGATCAACCTGCTAATAATATACCATACGTAGATAAAGAAGAAACAGCTAACATATAAAGTATACCCAGATTAAAATCCGATATAGCCATCCCGGGCCCATAAGGTACAACAGAAAATCCTAACAAAGAAAATATTAATGTTATTATAGGTCCAAGAAAAAATAAAACTAAATTAGCTTGCGTAGGGGAAACGTATTCTTTCAGTAAAAGCTTTAAAGCGTCTGCAAATGCTTGTAAAAGACCATAATATCCCACTATATTAGGGCCTAATCTTCTTTGCATGCTTGCCATAGTCTTTCTTTCGGCAACCGTAACAAATGCTACAGTTAATAAAACGGGAACAGTTACTATTAATACTTCTACAATAGAAATCAGTAAGGGTAAGTATAACATGGTGTAAAATAAAGCGTATAATTTTTTTTATTGACTGGTTTGCATAACTTCGTAAGTATAGTTTGCTTCGTAATGCTATATACATGGTAATACTAAATACCTGCAAAACCTTTGACATGCTAAGTGAAATAAAGCTGTATGGCATGGTGCTTGCATAACTAGGTAAGCACCCAAACTTATGCCTGCATAACTTCGTTGTGGAACATGCACGCATTATTATGTAGCACAGCTTTAAATGTTAGCAGCAGCTTTAATGTGTAAACAGTACAGTGTATCAGCTAGAAAATATAAATAATGACCCTTGTATTTTTTTTTGATTGCTTACATAATATAAGCTTAATTTCACAGGCCGTATGCAAAAAAAAGTATATGTCTTATTAAAAAATTAGGTTAATAATAAAATGAATTTTCGTATAAGTTTTAATAAATAGCCGGCTATGTAGTTTTAGCCGACCTAGGTGTTATGCTTATTTTCTATAAGCAAAGCCTAAAACATCTACTACATTTATCACGTGTGTATACATTTAATAGTAATCTATAACAAAGGAAATGTACAAATTATTAATTATTATTATATAAACGTAAAAGGGACCAGATTACTATCTAATATTCCAACATATGCTGCATAACTTCGTTGTGGAACATGCACGCAAAATTTTAATAATATTTTTCTCTACCTGGGTAACTCAGGTGGGTAATCTAAACGAAACATATCGTATGATTAATGGGGGTGCATGCACCAAAGGAGGTCCTACGCTTCAAATATATATATATAGCTTCGCATGGAGGCCTGTGTGAGAAATATGCTGCATAACTTCGTAAACACCCGCCTTTATATACAGACTGATATTCGTTTGTATTTGCTGATCGTTTTTCACTTACACTTACAGATTAATATTCGACTGTAAGTCTTGATTCCTTTTAAAATATATATTTACCTACTAACAGATAAGTTAAGTTATCTGAAAATAAACCAGTATTCAAAGTGCTGTCTACTATCTATTAAGTATGTTGTTATCTTTAATGTTTGCGTTACTTGCATTAAATGATGCATAACATCGTAAGTACCAAAACTAATTATAAAATGTTGGGCTTACTTCGTAAGCCTGCTTACAAAAAAACTTATATTTTACTTTAATTAATACATGTAAATTATACGCAGGCTTGTGATACACCAGCATAAAAAGAGTAAAAATTTAAAGTTTTACTTGTGTATCTAGCTGTAACCAGTCTTATATGGTTTAATGCTTTTACATTTAGATGTTAAACATATTTAACTAGGTGTTAACATTAAGGTATACTTAGTTATATACTAGTTATAAGCATATGAAGAGATATAGACACAAGGTGTTACGCCCCAACCCCGCGTAATACAGTGACAACAACCAGATATTTTGCCTCCTTGCTTATTTAAATAGCATGCAGACCTGACTCCTGCACATAGTCTGAATAGGATATATATGTTTATTTATCTTGCCCTTCTAAACGCATCTAATATACGCTGCATATCTGAATTTGCAGCGTTTCAATTAGTTTTAGTAGCAGGCCTACCTCGTTTATTAGTAAAAACTTTATCATACATCTCTCGATCTTCATTACGTAAAACATTGCAGAAGAATTCTTTTTGCTTATCACTAAAAAAATAATTATGTAATGTAGCACCTTCTTTTTTTTTATGTATGTCCTCGATAGTAGAAGCAGTACTACTAGCCAAAGGCTGGTTTGGTCCTCCTTCTATATACTTGAAGTCTTGGTTGTTAGGATCATATATTCTGACTGGTCCTATATCTTTATTACTGGTATCCGGAAATAAAAGACCATCACTCTCCATTTCAGCTATAGTTGTATATGGAGGGATTGGGGCACCTCTAGGACCATAGGTAGTCTTAGAGCGTTCCGCAATAGGCCGTATCCTAGGTTTATCAGTATCGGGACCCGATGGGTTGCAAATATCAGATATAGCAATCGAAGTACGACCTGTACTAGCATCACTACCACCACTAGCACCCGTGGGGTTACTAGCACCCGTGGGGTTACTAGCACCCGTGGGGTTACTAGCTCCACCACCACCAACTGGATCACCCTTCATCATTAACACCTCAGTATTATATACCTCGGATATAATTGTGCGAACAATGGTTATATTCATGCTCATAAAAATAAAATATAGAACTGACATAATATCAGATATGTCGGTAAAAACATTCACATCGAAACATACTAATATAATGTACCGACTAATATAGCTTATAATAAATATTATACTAGAAGTTTATATAAATTTTCTTGTGCAAATAGTATCCTTTATTCGTATTATAAAGGCTCATAACCTGTTAGATTTACGAAGAGGCAATCCACTTTGTACAGGCAGACTTACGAAAGCATGAGGTTTAGGTGGGCTACTTAATGCTCACTCTAAGGAATCAAATGATCTAATGATAAGAGCTTGTAATAAATCGAAAAAATAGGCGGATTTAAGTCAAATATAATCTATTATAGGTTTACCTTCCGTCAATTGTACATATAATGTGTGTAAGAACAATAAAGTTGCTGTCACACTTATTATAGAACCAATACTAGATATCATGTTTCAACCTGCGAAAGCATCAGCATAATCACTTATTCTTCTGGGCATACCCTGTAGACCTAGAAAGTGTTGAGGGAAAAATGTAACATTAACCCCTATGAATAAGATTCAGAAATGTACTTTTCCCCAAGATCTGTTATAGTCAACACCTAGAATTTTGGGTATTCAAAAATATCAGGCACTATATAGTGCAAAAACAGCACCCATACTTAAAACGTAATGAAAATGGGCCACAACATAGTAAGTATCGTGGAATGCAATATCCAATGAAGCATTAGCCAAAACAACACCACTTAACCCTCCAACTGTGAACATAAATACGAATCCTAAGGCAAATAACATGAAAGGTGTTAACTGAAAAGATCCTCCATAACATGTAGCTAACCAACTGAATATTTTAATTCCAGTTGGCACTGCTATAATTAAAGTAGCAGCTGTGAAATACGCTCTTGTATCCACGTCTAGACCAACACTATACATGTGGTGCGATCAGACTACAAAACCTAATACACCTATGGACATCATGGCGTATACCATACCAAGATAACCAAATACGCTCTTATTTGAGCTGGCTGATATTGTAGTACTAATTGCTCCAAAACCTGGTATTATTAATATGTAGACCTCTGGGTGACCAAAAAATCAGAAAAGATGTTGATATAATATAGGATCCCCACCACCAGCTACTTCAAAAAAAGATGTATTGAAGTTTCTGTCTGTTAATATCATAGTAATTCCTCCGGCTAGCACAGGTAAAGATAACAAAAGTAATACAGCTGTTATGGCAACAGCTCAGCCGAATAGTGCTAACTTATGTAATCTAATACCTGGGCATCTCATGTTAAGGATAGTTGATATGAAGTTCATGGCTCCTAATAGACTGCTTACTCCAGATAAATGTAAAGCAAATATAGCAAGATCTACACTAGGTCCACTATGGCTTTGTATACCTGATAGCGGTGGATAGAGAGTTCAGCCTGTACCTGCTCCGTTCTCTATACCATTAGCAAATAAAAATAATGCTATACTTGGTATTAATAGCCAATAACTAATATTGTTTAGTCTAGGAAATCCCATATCAACCCCCCCTATTAACAATGGCACTAAGAAATTCCCAAACCCTCCTATCATAGCTGGCATGCTATTTTCTATTAATTTTCACTAACAGTTGGACTATATCTTTACCTTTAAGTATGTCTTATTAAGGTATTTCACGTGTAGTCTCTGAGGAACCTACTCTACACAGCGTTTAATTGCTATTTTATAGCCCTTATGTATTTGGTTTCCTACTGATTGCCTAATCTATTAAAATGTCACTGTACCATACCAATGCTTTTCAACAAAAGAAAGCTTGTATTACTAGTTTTAATAGCTCTAAAGGTGTCCCAGAATATAGTGAAAAGAAAGCAAATAATTTCTTATTTACCCGGCCATGCCTTTTATATGTCAAATTTCGTGTTATTTATGTCAAATTTCGTGTTATTTATGTCAAATTTCGTGTTATTGGTAACTAAACCTTCATATACCCCTATAATAACCAGATTTATTTCCTTTTAAATAATCTCTAATCACTACACGATCACCTTTAAGATGTTTAGCTAAACTGTTTAGAGAATCAAATTCTAAATTTTTACTTGCGTCGTTTTTAAATTCAGCGAGTATAGCTTTTGCCGCAGGATGTTTAGTTTTATGCAAATCCCGTTTGGTTTTTACTAAGTTTTTCATTACATCCAAAGTCAATAATTTAACATACATGCTTTCAAGGGCATCTAAAGACAAAAAAAAGTGGTCTAAATACAATGTACCTAAATCTAAACAATCATTTAAGGTTTTATGATGTATATTTACCATATTATACATGTGTTGCTTTGACTCAAATATATATAGTAAACATAAAGTTTTCGCTTCATAAACATAGATGGGTGTTCCTCTCAGTTTACGCAACTTCTCTCGTATTTCCTGGCCCATTGGTTCATGGTAGCCAGAACTACTAGCTACTAAATCTACGTTTAAATTTGGTTTTAAAGTATCAATTAGGTATTGTTCCAATGCTATTATCTGTGATAAATCGCTTTTAATCTCCATAATATAAACAGTTAAATTTATGTTATCGAAACCATGTTTATTAAGATATCTTAAAACCCTACGTGCTTTAGTATTAAGTATCGAAGGCATGAAGTAGGAACTAATACGATTGTATAAATTTATAGAATGACCAACATACACATTTTTATTGTCTAAGGTACCTCAAACATAAACACCTTTTTGTTTTTTAGTTATCTTGAGTATTATATCTCTGTTATTATAAGGATCTTTTATGAATACTTTTACGTATTCATGCTTAAAATTTTTATTAGTTTCATAATTATTATTATCATCGTTACGCACACTAATATCAAAGTCGTTGTTTATAACAGTTTTGTTAGTTGACAGAGGTTTTGGCTCTAGATTTGACATATAAATTTTTGATTTGACCATAAAAAATATCATAATAATAGCATGAGCAGTTATTATACTATTGTACAACTGATTATCTGCTATAAATTGAATTCCAGGTGCAGATAGCTCTAATCTGATTAACACAGAAAAGCCTGTAGCTATTAAACCTGAGAGTAATGCAAAAATAAGATATAAAACACCAATATCTTTTGCATTTGATGATCAAAATCATCTTTCTAATCACAAGGATACAAGACTAAATTTAATGTTTAGCTTCTTGTTTTTATTTATTTTACTCAT